TTAAGAAATGACACTTCCATCATAGAATGAGAATGGAAATTGCCCGGCCAGTACTTAAGCGGGCCGGGATTTTTTCGTACAAAATAAAAAGTAAGGTAGTCCTTCTATTGGTGATATCTGTTTCAAATCATTATATAAATTGAATTGCTGATCTGATCAAAATTTTTTATATCGTATATTATCATCATAATATTTATATATATATATTGAATATATATATATATTGAATTGATTGTTTTTTATATTTTTCTATTCTAAATTCTAATAAGAAAAAATAAGAAAAGAAAGAAGATGAGGGGTTTTTGATCAATCTTTACTTCAACTTTACCTGTTATATCACATAAACAATTAACAATTTTTAGTTGGGAGAGATGGCTGAGTGGACTAAAGCGGCGGATTGCTAATCCGTTGTATGATTTTTATTTATACCGAGGGTTCGAATCCCTCTCTCTCCGCTATCCCTCATCACTGGATCCCTTGATTAAAATAGTTAATGGAATAAAGAATTCTTAAAAAAAGCAAAGCTAAAAATGTCTTATGTTTATTCTTCACGTCCTGGATTGCGTCCTGGATCATTAGATAAGAATCCGAAGATGAAGAGAGAAACAAAGAATATCACTACTGTATAAACGAAGAGTTTGAGAGTAAGCATTACAAAATCTCCAAGATATCATTTTTTTAGGGGGAATAGATTACCCATTTTTTTCGTACCGCATATGCTATGCTATAATGAAGTGTGTTTTTTTTTTTTTTTTTTTAATCATGAATTTAGGAGAATATTGAAGATTTCATCGAAAACTTACAGCAGCTTGCCAAACAAAGGCTAAGAGAAAAAAGAATAGAGGTATGATAGGCATAATGTCTATGAGTGGATTGAAAAAAGCATAAGCCTCGGGCAATTTGGCGAAGAAAAAACTACTCGAACTCAAATAAGGGATAGAATTAAGACAGATACAGATAAAACTAAAGATATTAAGCATAACAAAAATTTCGTTCTTGTAGATTAGATAATTTAATTTTGATTGAGTCATTTTTATAATATAAGGTAAAAATGAAAAAGGCAGGCAAAAAAATCCTTCTTTATTCTTTGAACTATCCCAAATCAAAAACTCCTTTCAATTCTCAAACAAGAATACAAAGAATTATACTTTCATACAATATCTTAATTGAATTCAATGTAATGATCAATGAATTTTTTGATTCTATCTCTTCATGTATAGAAACCTAGCAACAATATATTACATACTAGAATTGACGAATAACCAATACTAATATAATATTAGTATTTATTAGTGTTGAATATAAATTTCAATGGGGCGTGGCCAAGCGGTAAGGCAACGGGTTTTGGTCCCGTTACTCGGAGGTTCGAATCCTTCCGTCCCAGCCCCTTTCTTTGAGGTTTTTAATTTATTTGTTCAAGAAAAAAAAGGGATCCTTCCTGAGTAAGACTTTTCCGTAAAGTAAGAAAAGTAAAATATTATTATATATTTAATATAGAGACTATTTATAGATATAATATAAAATAAAAACTATACGACCGGCCATATCATAATATATAATAATATATACATATATCCGTTGATCCAATGACTATTCATGATTTCATATTGAATCAATTCCATATCAGTTTGAAATTAAATAAGAGAAATGTTATGGTAAAACTTCGTTTAAAACGATGTGGTAGAAAGCAACGTGCGACTTGAAGGACATGATTGACTGTGGATTCTTACATCCGCCATTTTCTATAAGAATGAAGATGCTCTTGGCTCGACATAGTTTGTTCTTTTTACTAGGAACCTAATTTGTGTTGGGTTCTAATCTAAATAAAAAGTACATGATGAAGCTCGAGCAGAAAGTATTGAGATTTATTTATTGGGGGGAAGAATCTAGGGTTAGTGACAATAAAAATCAATAAGTTGAACCAACTTTGTAAATATATCCTCTATAATATATATTTATAATATAAATTATATAAATTGAAAAGGGTTAAAATTCAAACAAGTTTGAAATAAAAAATAAAATAAGTAATATTTGTCGGAATTCATAAAACTATATTCGATCAAAAGTGTATCACAAGGGAATCAATCTCTCTTATTTTTTTCTATAGAAAGAAATAAGAGAAAAAACAAAAGGTATGTTGCTGCCCTTTTGAAAGGAGTAAGGATCACCGAAGTAATGTCTAAACCCAATGATTTCACAAAACAAAAATAAAGGATTCCGGAACAAGGAAACACTATTTTTAATTGTCTCAACAATTGGATCAAAATGCGGAATAAAAATTGATTCGAGACAAACAAAAGAGGTTAGAGACGGCTCAATAAATATCTAAGGATTTCCTCAGAATTACCCAACTTGAGTTATGAGTACAAATGAGATCTTTTTAACTTTCGTAAGGAAAGAGGAAGAAAAAACCACTTTAATCATAATTATTTATTCAGTATTTTATGGATATATTTGCCGTTATATACAGAAATTAGAATCATTTTTTCTCGAGCCGTATGAGGATAAAACCTCCTATACGTTTCTAGGGGGGCATTGTTTATCTACATCTATCCCGATGAGCCATCTATCGAATCGTTGCAATTGATGTTCGATCCCGAAGAGAAGGAAGAGATCTTCGGAAGGTAGGTTTTTACGATCCGATAAAGAATCAAACCTATTCAAATGTTCCCGCTATTCTATATTTCCTTGAAAATGGCGCTCAACCCACAGTAACTGTTCATGATATTTTAAGGAAGACAGAATTATTTAAAGAAGGAATATTGGGTTAACTGTTAATTTAATTAAATTAAAAAAATTGAATAAAAAAGAGAGGGGACTAGCATCTATCTTTGTATAATTATTTCTCCATAATTTGTTTGCTCTTTTTTTTGCTCACTTATTATTTTATTATTTATTGTTATTGTAGTAATTTAATTTACCGACAAAGACAGGGTCAATTTCGGTTATTGTACCTCTTTTGATTGAATCAACTCGATATTTTTCTCTACCCTGCCTTTATTTATTTTTGCATTCAAATTTATTTTTTTATTTAGATTGTGCTAATCTAACACAAGGCCTTAATTTGATTTATTTCGAATTTTTTTCTCAGCATTCTATTTATATTGACAATGGTGTACCGAACAAATATAATTTGATCATAGATAAATAAAATGGATCTGTTTATTCCTGCCTTATATTTATTTTTCCTTTGCTTTAGCCTTAGTCACCTTAGTCATAAGGATGTGTTTACTGAATTTACTGGTATACAAGACGTAAAAAAAAAAAAAATGGAATGGATCAAGAGAAAAATGGGTATAAGTTTTAATTATAGATATTTAGATATATCTATTGAGAATTTATTATTTTTTAATCCAATCCTACCTATTTTAGTGGATTGGTGTTTATAATTGATTAAAAAAAATTTTCTTTTAAATTTGATTTTTTGCTAGTTCAATCTTTTTTTTTGGCGGGATGGGATCAATTTTTTTTTTTTTTTTATCGTATCTACAATCCGGGTTGCTAACTCAACGGTAGAGTACTCGGCTTTTAAGTGCGACTATGATCTTTTACACATTTGGATGAAGCAACGAATTCGTCCAGACTATTGGTAGAGTCTATATAAGACCACGACTGATCTTAAAAGGTAATGAAGGAAAAAACAGCATGTCGTAATAATTGTTTTTATTTTTGGAAGGAGACAAAATAAATTTACAGTTGGGTCTAGTGAATAAATGGATATCGTCTTTTAGCCCTAATTTTGGTAAAACAAAAAGCAACGAGCTTATATTCTTAAAATTGGAATAATTACCCGATCTAATTTGGATGTTAAAAATAGATTAGTGCCAGTGCAGAAAAAGGTTTTTATGCGAGTGAATCATTGATTATTTTTTATTTTTTTATGAAAAAAAAATCCTAACTATTCTCTTTGGAGACGGATGTGTAGAAGAAACAGTATACTGATAAAGTAAAGAGAATCTAATTTTTTCCAAAATCAAAAGAGCGATCAGGTTGCAAAAATAAAGGATTTTTTACTCTCTTGTAATTTTAACAAAGGATAAAACCTATTGTATAGAAAAGGAGAGGAAAAGGATCCTGTTGATTGGATTCTAGGTCTCCGGGGTCTATCTTTATTTCTTAACTATATATACTGTAATTATATACCCTGTTCGGACCATATTGCACTATGTATCATTCACTATGTATCATTTGATAACCCAAGAAATGCCTCCTGTCTTGTGTCTCTGTTTCAAGTAGAAAAATGTAAATGGAAGAATTACAAGGGTATTTAAAAAAAGATAGATCTCCGCAACAACACTTCCTATATCCGCTTCTCTTGCAGGAGTATATTTACACACTTGCTCATGATGATAGTTTAAATGGTTCGATTTTTTACGAACCTATCGAATTTATTGGTTATAACAATAAATTGAGTTTAGTACTTGTAAAACGTTTAATTATTCGAATGTATCAACAGAATTTTTTGATTGATTTGGTTAATGATTCTAATCAAAATAGATTCGGTGGACACACCAATTATTTTTATTCTCATTTTTTTTATTCTCAAATGGTATCAAAGGGTTTTTCAGTCATTGTGGAAATTCCATTCTCGCTACAATTAGTATCTTCCTCCGAAGAAAAAGAAATACCAAAATCTCAGAATTTAGGATCTATTCATTCAATATTTCCTTTTTTAGAGGACAAATTATCTCATTTAAATAATGTTTCAGATATACTAATACCCCATCCTATCCATTTTGAAATTTTGGTTCAAATCCTTCAATGCTGGATTCAAGATATTCCCTCTTTACATTTATTGCGATTTTTTCTACATAAATATCAGAATCTGAATAAAACTATTCAGAGTAATAAAACTATTTATGTTTTTTCAAAAGAAAATAAAAGACTATTTTGGTTCCTGTACAATTCTTATGTATCTGAATGCGAATTTTTATTAGTTTTTTTTCATAAACAATCCTGTTATTTACGATCAACATCTTCTGGAGCCTTTCTTGAACGTT